ATAGGTTTTGCCATATTTTATAATCGCATAAATTTAAGTCATCAATATGGTATGGATATATCCATTTAATGTCAAAACGTATAGATTCTTTTTTTATTTGGACGGTGGGTATTTTAGATTTATCGAGTACCACCATTTTTTTATAAAAATTATCCTTGTCTTTGTTTATGTCTGGGGTTAGAACAAATTACTATAATTCGTCCTCGCCTACGAATCAGTCGACATTTTTCACAAATTTTGCGGACAGAGGCCCGTATTTTCATATTTTTCGTTCCTTTATATTGTCTTAATTTCTTTGAAGAAAATAAATTTCTTGAAATAGTGAAAAACTTCTAAATCACTCTCATCATTGTTTCAGAGTCAATAAATTATAAGGTCTCTGGTTGAGGCATAATGACTCGCCTCAATTTTGAGGCTATTTACAGCAAGTTATGGATTATTTATCTAATAATTAAATAATATTTATTACGTAGAATTCGTTTTGAACCATAATTGAGAATCTTCTTCTCATTATAAAATCACGAGCATACCGTTGGAAAGTAATATTGTATCTCCAAAATTATAAATTAAACTGTAATCAACGCGTTTTTGTTCTTTTAATTGTTTATTGGGGTATCAAGTAATGTGGGAGACGTAATCTCACTTGTTCTCTTGTGTCACAAATACGAGAGTTTCATTTATAATTGGGATCTCATAAAGCTTACCATATATAACACAAAATTTCTCCTCCGATTCCTTCTATTCGAGCCTCTCTGTCTGTCATTATACCTCGAGAAGTAGAAAGAATTACAATCCCCATTCCGCCCAAAATTCTCGGGATTCCTTGATAGTTAGAATAGATTCGTAGACCGGGCCGACTTATCTGTTTTAAATTTAAAATAATTCTATTTTGCCCCGTACTATTTTTTCTATGTCGTAGGGTTAAAACTAAAAAACATTTGTTGTTTTCCAGATGTTTCCTCATGTTTTCAATAAAACCTTCTCGTAAAAGTATTTTAATAATGTTTTCACCGATTTTAGTATATGGTATTCGCACTGTTCTTTTTTTATTCATGTCAGTATTTCGTATATAGGTTAATAGGTTACCAATAGTGTCTTTACTCATAATAAACTAAGATTCCAGTTGTTCCCGAATTTTGGTATAATCCACATGCTCTTTTTGAATTATTTGTTAAACATTTATGAATTATTAAAGGCATATACATGAGATACAAACAATCTACTAAATTAACTTAAATCCACTAATTTAATAGAATTACTATAAACTGTATTATGCCCTAATCTTATAATACTTCAGGTGCTAATGAAACTATTTTAGTGAAATTTAACTGTCTTAATTCCCGTGCAATTGCCCCAAAAATTCGAGTTCCCTTTGGATTTCCTTCTTGATCAATAACAACCGCAGCATTGTCATCATATCGTATTATCATACCATTTTTACGTTTGAGTTCTTTACAAGTACGGACAATTACGGCTCTGATCACTTCTGATCTTTCGAGTGGTGTATTTGGTATTGCTTCCTTGATTACAGCAACAACAACGTCCCCAATTTGGGCATATCGTCGATTACTAGTTCCTATAATTCGAATACACATTAATTTTCGGGCTCCGCTGTTATCCGCAACATTCAAAAGGGTTTGCGGTTGAATCATAGAATTTTTATCTTTTGGGTTTGAGGTTGAATCATAGAATTTTTATCTTTTGTTTCAATGCAAAAGCGACTTAAAAAAAAAGAAATATTGTTTATTCAAAAAAACGAAAAACACTAATTTTTTTTTGATCCTATTTCGTTTGGTTCTACACCCCTATCCTGAAATAATGAATTGAGTTCGTATAGGCATTTTGGATGCCGCTATTGAAATAGCTTTTTTAGCTATACTTTCTGGAACTCCGCTCATTTCATAAAGTATTCTACCTGGTTTAATTACAGCTACCCAATATTCGGGAGATCCTTTTCCTGAACCCATACGTGTTTCTGTAGGTCTTACTGTAACTGGTTTGTCGGGAAATATACGTACCCAAATTTTTCCGCCACGGCGTGCATTTCGGGTCATTCCTCGCCGTCCTGCTTCTATTTGTCTAGATGTGATCCAAGAAGGTTCAAGCGCTTGAAGGGCATATCGGCCAAAGCAAATACGATTTCCTTGAAAAGATTTTCCTTTCATTCTTCCTCTATGGTGTTTACGAAATCGGGTTCTTTTGGGGTTATAGTTGACGGTAATTTATTATTTCCATCTCTACTACAGAACTGGACATGATAGTTTCATCTCATCCAGCTCCTCGCGAATGAAACAATTATAAAATAATATACATCTATTTATTTTTAATGAATAATATACGGAAACAATATATTAAATTATACAAGCCTTTGATAATAAATTTATTATCAATTCACATTTACTTTTATTAGATCAACTACAATTTAAAAATTTTACAAATTTTCGCGGGCGAATATTTACTCTATTTAATATTCAGTTTTATAGGATTTGTTGATGACATT